AAAGCTCCAGAAGATGTTAATCGTAAATAAGAAGATTGTTTACGAAGAAAAACTAATACAAATTCGCATTCAGATACATAAGAATTATATGGGAACCTAAATAGTCTTTTATTTTCTTTTGAAAAAAAAAAAATAGAATTATTCGGAGTAATAAGACTATTCCAATTATGATATTCGTGAAGAAAGAATCGCAATAAATGTAAAGAAGGAACATCTTGGATCCAGCATTGAAGGATTTGAACCAAGATTTTCAGATGGATGGGATAAGGTATTAGTATATCTGACACATAATTTAAATGCGATAATTTGTCCTCCAAAAAGGGAAATATTGAATGAATAGATCGTAAATTCAAATTCTGAGATTTTGGTATTTTTTTTTCTTCGAGGGAAGATACTAATCGCAGCAAGAATGGAATTTCCACAATGACTGCAAAACCTTCCAATATCATCTGAGAATAAAAATGAAAATAAAAATAATTGTTGTACCCAACGAATCGATTTTGGTTAGAATCGTTAACCGAATAAATCAAATAATTCTGTTGATACATTCGAATAATTGAACGTTTCACAAGTACTGAACTAGATTTATTGTCATAACCAAAAATTTCCGTGGATTCGTAAAAAATCGAACCATTTAAACCACGATCATGAGCAAATGTGTAAATATACTCCTTAAAGAGAAGCGGATATAGAAAGTGTTGTTGCCGAGATCTATCTTTTTCTAAATATCCTTGTAATTCTTCCATTTACATTTCTACTTGAACCAGAGGCAGGACCCATTTCATTTTTTGGGTTATCAAATGATACATAGTGCAATATGGTCAGAACAGGGTATATATTATGTATATAATTACAGTAAGAAAAGAATATATATCCCACAAACAAAGGAAACAGGGGAGTCCAATCAACAGATCTTTTTCCTCTCCTTTTCTATCCAATTGGTTTATGTTCGTTATAATTACAAGAGGGTCAAAAATCCTTTATTTTTGCAACTCGATCGCTCTTTTGACTTTGGAATAAATTCTCTTTATCAGTATACTGTTTCTTCTACACATCCGTCTCCAGTCCATAATAAAGAATAATTAGGATTCATTAAAAAAAAAAGAAAGAAAATCAATGGTCCACTCACAAAAGAACCCACCCTTTCCCGCATCAGGCACTAATCTATCTTTAACGTCTAATTAGATCGGGTAATCATTCAAATTAAGAACAAAAGCTCGTTGCTTTTTATTTCACCAGAATTAGAGCCATAGGGCTCTATCCATTTATTCACTAGACCCAACTGTAAATGTGAATTTTTTTTT